GTTTAGGTCTCTAGCATGACTACTTGATCAAATGTGGAGGAAAGTGGGATAAATGGCCGATACTACTGGAAGGATTCCTCTTTGGATAATAGGTACTGTAACTGGTATTCCTGTGATCGGGTTAATTGGTATTTTCTTTTATGGTTCATATTCCGGATTGGGCTCATCCCTGTAGTAATCGGATGAATTGAGTTTTCGAAATGAAAACGTAAGAACTCAACAGGGATCCACTCTTTCTTTGACGAATTCGAGGGGGTCCCGTTGAGTTCTTAATAATCATAATATTTTTTATTCGTATAAATGACTCAATGGATAACTTTTTCCGATGTTTCAAAAAACTCCATTTCATTTTTTTTTGATGATGCTTTTGAAAAATGAACTTCATTAATTGATTCAAAACTTCTTTTCCTGGATAATATCTGTCGATACTTTTTATTTTAAGTTGAAAGAAAAGTAAAAGAAAGAAGGAATCAAAGGAATCACTTGATTTACTTCTTCTGGGTGGCACAATAGAAATATAATTTATTATATTGTATTATATTGTAATAATTATTATATTGTATTATATTGTAATAATTATATTGTAATTCTTCATTTTTTTCTATTCTATATTTTTTCTATCGATCAAATATCATGTGAACCGAACCTTTTTTATACTATAATAGAATCTTACTCTAAATCTATTTTAGTATCTAATAGTATCGAATCATGATTGAATTTTTTTTTCTAAACAAGTTAATTGAAGAAGTTGTATTTGGTCAATAAAATTCCCTCTCTTTTTTGTTTATCCACTACTCCACTACGTATTATATTATATGCAATAAAAAAAAAATATTATATGTCATAAAGGTTCTAAGTCGGAAAAAAATCGAAACTAAGCTAAGAATAGGATTCTTTCAGGAAGGGGATCAAGAAGTATTATTCTATTAATATTTTGTAGAATATTTCTATTTCGACACAAGCAAGAAGGAATCGGACTCTAGGAAAAGACAAATAATCCCTCCTAGAATCCCGTTTTCCCTATTTCTATTTCTACTGTACGTAATATTCTCTGCCTATTTATTTTATGTTTAGTATCGAGTCGAATTTTCTTATATTACAATAGAAAACTATTAATATATTTCTATTCTAGGACATTGAAATCTGAAAACAGTGACATAATGATACCGCTCTAATTTATTGGGGTTGAAAAAAAAAAAGAAACAAAGTCAAATAGTCTTCTTCACAATATACATACTATGACTGACTAGTACTGCGGTACAAGGAATTCTCAAAATATGGTATAAAAAGACTAGAAAGAAGCAAAGGTCTTTTCATAATTTTTTGATTACAGAATAGAATTACATAATTTATCAACAAAAATGGAGTTCTTTTTACGAGCTTAATATGTTGATAAATCCGCGGACCTAGAAATTCATTTCGGACAATTGAACCTTCTCAAATTGTTTCTTTTTAAGAACCAAAAAGATTTGTGCCAAAATAATAGATGCCAAGAAGAACAAGAGACCTTGGACACGTAACGGATCTTGAAGTACTATTTCCGCATCCCCCTGACCAAATCCACCCACATTAGGATTACTCGTTAATGGTTGATCAAGTTTGATAGATTCACCCTCTGAAACAAGAAGTTCTGGTCCTGGAGGTATAATATCAATCACTTCACGTCCACCCGCTGCATCTATAGTTATTTCGTATCCCCCCTTTTCTTTTCGTATGATTTTGTTTACTATACCTGCTGCTGTAGCATTATAAATATTATTATTACTCTTGCTCCCGTCGGGATAAATCTGACCCCTTCCCCTGTTCCCGCCTACGTATATAGGATATTTTAAGAAGTGAACATCTCTCTTAGTAGCGGGATCTGGGGAAAGAATAGGAAAGGTGATTTCACTATATTTCTGACCAGGAACAGGGCCTACCACAAGAATATTTTTTTTTGTGGGACGATAGCTTTGAAAAGACAGATTACCTATCTTTTCTTTAATCTCAGGCGAAATACGATCGGGGGGGGCCAATTCAAAACCCTCCGGTAAAATAAGAACAGCCCCCACATTCAAAGCCCCCTTTTTACCATTAGCAAGAACTTGTTTCACTTGCATATCATAAGGAATTCGAACAACTGCTTCAAATACAGTATCAGGAAGTACCGCTTGTGGAACCTCGATATCCACGGGCTTATTAGCTAAATGGCAATTGGCACATACAATACGGCCAGTTGCTTCTCGCGGATTTTCATAACCCTGCTGTGCAAAAATGGGATATGCATTTGAAATGGGTGCTCGAGTTATTATATATATCATGAGCGATACGGAAATGGATCGAGTAATCTCTTCTTTTATCCAAGAAAAGGCATTTCTAGTTTGCATGGTCCAATCATTGATCCTGAAAATTTCTACAATAAAATTAGGTAGGTCACTGGTATAGTTCCCTATCCATGATTCTGCTATTTACTGAAATAATTTTCCTGAATATAGGAAGAATCCCCTGGTTGGGTAGAAAGAAAAATAAAAGAATAAGTAAATTTTTTAATGTTAGTTTTTGTACAAAAAAACAAACTTTATAATTTGATCAGTGGATCGTTTTTTCAGTCATTCATTGAATGATAAATCACTACAAGTGACGGCGATACGCGATTTAAATAACGGAAAATCCAATATTTTAAAATTGTATCTAAAATGACTGGAAAAGTGGAAACAAGACCTGATATAATTTGATCATTCTGAGCAAATCCAAAATCTTTATAGACAGAACCAATCATTAGTTCCCAACCATGGGTCGAATGGAATCCTATACATAAATCAGTTAATAAAAGAATAGAAAAAGCTTTTATTGTGTCACTTAAGTTATATAGGAATTCTTGAACCCAAGAGTTAAGAATAAGAAGTTCTTGATTACCTAGAATAGAATAACCACTTAGAATAACAAAACAGATTATATTTGTCGAGAAGTGCAAAATCATATGGATACGATCTTCGTTGTGCGTCTTGATCAATTGGATGGTTTCTTTGTAGATTCCGGTACGAAGGTTTTGTAGACGTGTTTCCGGGTATTCCTTTAGCATTTCATCCAAGAGGACCAGTTCCTCGAATTCTATGAATTTTTTTAGAATACTCTTTTCTTGAATGATATTCAAGAAAATTTCGGATTGCCTAGTATTCCACCAATTAGTAACCCAAGATTCCAGACTTTTCTTAAATGCGAAAGAGATGCACCAGGGCAAAAAGACTATAGATGTAAGATATAGAAGGGGAATGAATGCTTTCTTTTTTGCCATTTTTCGTCTTTAATGAACTCAGCTTCACCTCATTCGTCAACTCTATATGATAATAATATTTCTCTCAAGCATAAGTTCTATTACAAGTCATAGAGCCTATATATAAATCTAGAATCTATTCCCGCGTTTTTTTATTTGCAATTCAGGAGTTAGTCCTTGAATTTAGAAAGAATACAGAAATAGAATAAGAAAGCGAAAGAGTCCACTGCCAATTCGAATGAAGAAAAAAATATTGTTTCCAAAGATATCAATTGCTAAGATTCGAAGCAATTACCCCTTTTGATGAATACACGAACGAGATGGATGTTTGTTGTCCCAACCATTCTTGTTAGTCCCGATCCCGATAAGAAAGGAAGGATATTTTTTTTTTCAAAATACTTCAATTGGTACACGCAAGAAATAGGCCAATTCTGCAGCTTTTTGTTCAATTTCTCGTGGAGTCAAATTCTCGTCAGTACGAGTCAAGGGGATGGCCCCCTGTCCTATGATTTCCATATAAAGGACACGACGAGTATAAATACCCTCTTTAACTTCTATTCTGATGGACTGAATGTCTTTCATAAGGAATCGGAGAAAAATACGACGATTTTTTCCAGGAAATCCCCAACGAAAAATACACACTATTCCCTCTTTTCTATCGAATCGATCATAACCACTACCTACATTCCACGAAATTGTACACCACAAATAAGAACTAATAAAGAGACCCGCGATTCCATAGAAAGACATCACGATCCCTTGTGGAAAAAAAAGAATTTGCTGAGACGGAAATAAAGATAACAAATTCCTACCAAGATAACTGGAAGTTCCAACCAATAAGAACCCTAATGAACCTAAAAAAAGGATAAAGGCCCAGCAGAAATTACTTGTTTTTCGAGACCCCGTTATAAGTTCTATCCATATACGTTCTGATCGCCAACTCATATTAGATCCAGTTCTATTTTATTTGAATTGGTAGAATAAATAACCCAACCAAATGAATTTTACTTTACTTTTCTTTGTTTCCGAAGTAACTTTCATCAACTAGCACTATTTTGATGTAAACCTTTAGGAGTAATTCATCGAATTGCTTCCAGATCTAAAAAATATATATATGAGATTTGTCCCTACTGCCCGTATCTAAAAAATCTTGTTTTTTTGAACATGAAGAAATAAAGAAGCCATTGTAATTGCCGGAAATACTAGGCCCACTAAAGGCACAAAAATGGAGGGTAAGTTGCTGAGAGTTGTCATAGAATGGGTACCTCGATTTAATATTTGTACCTGTTATTTTTTTTTTATTGTTATATTAATATTTTTGTTATATTAATTTCATATTTTTATTATTCTTATATTGTTATAAAGATAGTCTATAATCACTAGAATTCAAATATACTTATACTAAGTATATTTGAAAAATTATACTAAGTATAGCTAAGTGAATATATATATACTAATATATATTGAGTATATATAATGAGTATAAAAGGGTATATAATATATTCAAAAATAATAATAATAAATAATATTAATAAATAATATAAAAAAAGTACAAATAGAATCTAATAATAAAAAAGAAATATAAGGAATGTAGAACTAAATAAATGGATTGATTTCGCCTTCTATTTCTACAAGAAACATATGTATGATAATACACCTTTTTATTATTCTTAGTATTCTTGTATTATTATCTTATTACTTTGCTCTTGTGTCTTCTAATTTGATTTTTGTCTCATAATTTATTTTATTTGAAGTTTAAAAAAAAAAGAGTTTTTTCTTACAAATTCTTGATAAATTCGTTATAATATGAGCCAATAACAAGGATTTTTAGTAAAAAAAAAAGTAGGGATTCTCGGGGGAGATATAGAAAAATGCAAGACTCTATCTCTATACCTATATATATATAATATATAAAATATATATATATATAATATATAAAAAATAATATATAATATATAAAAAAAGGGGGGGTAGGGGGGAGATGATGTCTCTTGTCTAATTTCGCGGAAGAAAGAATTCGCTTTTTTTTTATATAGAATATAGGTTTTCTGATTCCTAATCAGGAATATCGGTAAAAAAAAAAAAAATTATCCGCATGATTCTTTCTGCAGTTAAATCTTATGTTTCCAAATAAAAATTCATTCTTTTCTTTGGATTTTGACTCTGATTCTTCTATTTGATTCCTAGAAACTAAATAACTACTCACTCGCCACAACACAAATCAAATTTTAAATAATTTGAGGCTCTGCTTGATTTTTAATTTTGAGTCAAAGGAAAGAAAGCATGGAGCTGAAATAACTCACTCAGAACCCCCTTTAAAGGATTACGTGGTACGATTGAATCAAATAAGCCCTTATGGAATAAATATTCAGCCGCTTGTGAACCTTCGGGTACTATCTTATTCAACGTTTGTTCAATTACTCTTTTACCCGCAAATGCAATGTAAGCATTGGGTTCGGCAATAATGATATCCCCCAACATGCCAAAACTAGCTGTCACCCCACCAGTAGTAGGAGATGTAAGGATCGATACATAGAATAACTTTTTATTTGTTTGATAATCATATAAAGCAGAAGATATTTTAGCCATTTGCATCAAGCTCAAACTTCCTTCTTGCATACGTGCTCCTCCGGAAGCACATACTAGAATAAGAGGTAAAAGTTGATTGGTAGCATATTCGACCAAACGGGTGATTTTCTCACCTACTACGGATCCCATACTACCCCCCATAAACTGAAAATCCATAATCCCAATTGCTACAGGAATACCGTTTAGTTGGCCTGTGCCCGTTTGAACAGCCTCGGTTAATCCTGTCTTTCTTTGATAAGAATCAATACGATCTTTATAAGGTTCCTCTTCCGAATGAAATTCAATGGGATCCAGAGAGACCATGTCTTCATCCATAGGATTCCAAGTACCTGGATCAATCGAAAGTTCGATTCTATCTGAACTGCTCATTTTCAAATGATATCCACAGTGTTCACAAATATTCATTTTTGATTTAAAAAATTTCTTATAATTTAATCCATAACAATTTTCGCATTCAATCCACAAATGCTTGTATTTTTTAGTTTCATCGAGATCATTAGAACTTTCTCTTCTAGTTAAATCACTATCATTTGTATCATTCGTGCTAGTTATTATACTGGAACTCTCGCTTTCACTACTATTTCTGCCCTTACCACAAATGTAACTATAAAAGTAACTGTCATTGTATTTGTCACTATCACCTAAAATGTAACTATCAATACAGATTTGAGAACGAAGATAACTGTCAATGTAACTATTAATATTATTATTCCAACTAGATTTAGTATCATACATGGAATGATCATAATGGGGATCATCACTATTAGAGACATTATTCAGATAGTTAGAATTCTTATAACTATAAAAAAAACTTTCTGGTTCACTTAGAAAAGAATGATCATTGTCAATCTCAAAAATTTTTTTTTTAATATCCAAATATATGGAATAACTGTTCCCGTTCCTATCCCTAACTAAAAAAGTTTTATCAGATAGGAAATTCCGGATGTTCCTGACGCCGACTAAATAATCAACATTACTGTAACTAGAATTGTCACTATCACTCCAACTATGAATGTTTTTATCCATATCAGTTAGAATCGGGTCTTCACTTACACTGGTATTTTCAATAGGACCAAAACTATCCATTGATTTACTTAACCCACGCCTGTATTCTAACTCCCTATTAAACAACATAGAATTGAACCACCATTTTTCCATAGAATTTTCTTTCCCCTAATTTACATGAAAATACAATAGATGAATAGTCATTCGATGAAAAATCATATCATATAAATATTCTATTTTAAAATATTATATTTCATTTATTTATTATCAAAAAAAAAATAAGTATATAAATCCAATCACTAGGATTAGTAACTAATAATAACAAGCGAGTGGGTATTAAAAAAAAATGATTCTTTTTCGTGAGAGCCCAGAGTATTATTTCACTATATATATATATGTCACTATATGTGCTGGAACTCTTTTTTCAATTCTATTATTCTTTTTTTTTTTTATTTATATTTTTTTATATTATTCTATATTATATTATTCTTATATATTATGTATTTATTATTATTATAGAAAATTTATTATTATTATAGAAAAAAGATTCTAATATAAAAAAATATATTAAATAATATATAATATAAAAGAAAAATATAAAAAAAGAATATTAAAAAAAAAGAATATAAAATTGAAATATAAAAAAAATTAAA